AAAATACTCAAAGAGAGTGTTCTTAGCTTATTGAAAACGCCTTGTAATCTTCAACCAGTTCTGTGCTTCGATATAATTTCCAGGAGTAAGCGCTATGGCTTGTTTCCAATACTCAGCGGCTTGATCGAACCACGCCTCTGCAATTTCGGAATCTCCCTGACGAATGGCCTGTTCTCCTCGGTCGGAATAGGCGAGTAAATTCCTTTCCTTAGAACCGTACTTGAGAGTTTCCTACCTCATACGGCTCCGTAGTCAATTGTTTTGGTACCCCCCCCTTTTTTTTTCTCGAGTTAACCAAAGGGGGTTAATTACATGAGTTTCGAATTTGAATTTGGATTTGATTAATAATCCGTTTTGTTTTATCTTTTCTCCCACCCTCAGAAGAATAAAGCGTAGGCATTCTACTATCATTAGAATTTTCTGAAAGGTAACTATCTCGCTTTCATATAGAAATAGATAAATTTTATATAGAATCTTTGAAAAAGACCCTTCCTCATAAGAAAGAAAGGACTTACTATCTTTGGGATCTGATGCTGCACCGCTGCTCAATACTTTAGGCGATCGCCTCTGTTACATAAGTTGATTCCTAAAGTATGTCTCATATTATGACATAAGACATAAGGAAGCAGTTCTTAGTGTATCGGCCAAAAATCTCGCTAATTGATCTTTACGGTACTTCCTCTATCAATTAGATCCTTTATCCATAGAATATAGTATATAAGCATATTTTTTTTTCTTCCTATTTTGACTTCTATGAAGTTTCTTTCTTTGCTACAGCTGATAAAAATCGTTCTTTTTGACGATGTATATGTAGAAAGCCTATTTTTTTTTTTACTAGTGGATTTGGCTCTTTCTTTTTCTTTCTATAGTGGAGATAGTCGCACGTAATGACAGATCACGGCCATATTGTTAAAAGCTTGTGGTAAGAAAGGGTTTCGTTCTAGTGCCCGAAAATAATATTCCAAAGCTTTTGTGTGTTCTCCATTACTTGTGTGAATAAGGCCTATATTATAGAGTATATAACTTCGGTCATAGGGATCAATTTCTAGGCGCATAGCTTCATAATAATTCTGTAAAGCTTCCGCATAATTTCCTTCAGATTGGGCGGACATTCGTTACGGTCGTTATTCAATTTAAATTAAAGAATCTCCGTTCCAGAACCGTACGTGAGATTTTCATCTCATACGGCTCCTCCCTTATGTGCATAATGAGAATAATACAGTGAATCAAAAGGCAGTAAAATATTCTCATTATGAACTGAATGGGGCTAGTGTTTTTACAAGAAATCTCTAGCCAACCTTACTGCAAAAGATCTTTTCGTAACATCGAGCGCGTCAGTACTAGATAAAAATGTTAAGTTAACTCCAACAATTTCTTTGTCCTCAACGCCTCTTAATTTCTAGGAATTAGTCACTTCAACAGTCTTCGACGGTTATATGGGTATTCAAAGTACGAACGAGATGGATGCTTGTTGTCCCAACCATTGTTCTTAGTTTGATCCCAATAAAGAAAAGGGATAATTTATAACAAAGTTTTCGTGTTGTTGATTCCTAGACGTAGTGCTTCTTCCTCTATGCTGCCTATTTATATGGTACTAGTGGAATTGGGTTAACCTGCAATACAGAACCATAGTTCTAGGTTCAACCTTTCGCTCAATGCTAGAATCGACAATTGAAGCATCTGAGGCTGCATTAATCGGGAATACACAACAGAAGGAATTGTTTTATTTATAAACTTCACCTTCACCAGGCGTAGAGTTATTTCAAATCTTTCTATCCCGACTAATCTTTTTTTTTCCTCAGGCTTGATAGTGGTAAGTTAAGTAAAAAAAATAAAAAATCAAATCACACCATCTCGGTAATAGGTAAATGCCTCTTTTTCTCCTGAAGTTGTCGGAATTATTCGTAATAAGATATTGGCTACAATTGAAAAGGTCTTATCAATAAAATTTCCAGTTATCCGGGATCTAGGCATAGGTAGCACTCAATCCATTTTATAATTTATTTTTATTACCTCTCGTGAGAAAACGACCCCACAAAAAAAGGAATTGTACAGTACAAAATAACATAAAAAGAGACTTGACTCAGAAAAAAAAAAAATAGAAACTAACTATAAAAATAGAAAACTTTGAATTTTAATCAAATAAAAGTCGCTGGGGAATAAAGAGAATTTTTTTTTGAAAAATTCTTTGTTAAATTTGTTAAAAACAATAAAGATATATTCGTAGACAGCGCGCGCATCCCTTTCTGATAACTAGACCGGCTTAAATCAATGGATAGGGAGGACTCGAACGGGCGGTTTCTCTTTTTTTTTTCGTTTTTTTAGTTATAGTTAAAATTAGATTGTACATACCGCACCTATCCAATAATGTAATATGAATGACTCGCGATTTACTCGGTTTCTGGTCCAGAATCGTTATGTAGGAAAGATGGCCGAGTGGTTCAAGGCGTAGCATTGGAACTGCTATGTAGGCTTTTTTTGTTTACCGAGGGTTCGAATCCCTCTCTTTCCGTACCTTCATCTAATTTATCAATGTTACTGACTGAAATATATCAAATCACATAAGAATGGATACCTTTATTCCCACCTTTCCTATAAATAAAGTCTGTATTCCTCATTTCTGCGGTACAAAAAATACTGTAAAGAGTGGTCAAAGGATAAAAATATCTCTACCCCTAATATGATATATGATATATGAATGGGAGAAAAGCCCCCCCCGCGCTTATATTTACTTAGGAACCAGGGGGCAAAATTGTCCGAACCTTTATTTTATTATTTTATTATTTTAGATTATTTATTATTTTAGTTAGGTTTAAGTCTGACGAGAATAATATTCTACGACTAATAATTCATTTATTTTCAAGCCAATCCATTTACTATCTATTATTTGATTGACCAATCCTTTGTGTTGGAATGGTTGAAAAGTCAAATGTTTTGGCAATTCCTCCTGGGCGGATGAATCAAGATGGTTTTGAATCATAGCTCTAGATTTTTGTTCATCCTTCACTGTAATAATATCTCGAGGTTTGCAGCGATAACTTGGTATATCTACTATACGACCATTAACTAAAATATGTCTATGGTTAACTAATTGCCGGGCTCGAGGAATAGTTGACGCCATACCTAATCGAAAAAGGATGTTATCCAAACGCATTTCGATTAATTGTAGTAAAACCTGACCCGTTGACCCTTTTGCTTTTGCGGCGATACAAACGTATTTAAGTAATTGTCGTTCTGTAAGACCATAATGAAAACGCAATTTTTGTTTTTCTTCTAAACGAATACGATATTGAGATTTTTTACCGGAACGCGATTGATTTCTAAGATCGCTTACGGCTCTAGGCCTTTTACGAGTTAGCCCCGGCAAAGCCCCCAGACGGCGTATTTTTTTGAAACGAGGCCCTCGGTAACGTGACATAAAAACTCCTTATTTCCCTTATTTTATTGAAATTTCATATTAAAACTGAACTAAAGGATAAATATGATAAATGGGGGGCATGAAATATTATATTACAAAGACTAATGAGATGGATTCTCTCCCAGACTTTATTGTATATACAATAATAATGTTTTTCTGGAGAGCTTTAACTTTTCTATTCATAATGGAAAATTTCTCCCACATAATAATATAATCGGCGATTCTTAGAAAAAAGGGGAAGAAGCTTTTTCAATATTCTTTGATGTCAAAAAAACATTATCAATCAAGTAAAAAAATCAAACAAATAATGAAAAGCCAGCTATCGGAGTCGAACCGATGACCATCGCATTACAAATGCGATGCTCTAACCTCTGAGCTAAGCGGGCCTACATAAGAATAACAACCGAAATTGTACATGCGCGGGAATTTAGTAAACTACTCGAATCGTAGTTAGTTTTTTTTATTCTTAGTTATTCAAAATTAATATACATAATTAATATAGAATAGCAAAACAAAAAAGAAAAGAATCGACCGTTCGAGTATCTCAAATTGCATGAGAAAAATGAGAGGGGAAGAGGCATATATAATAAATGTGGTATATATCTATATTGAATTGCGGATACAGAAATGCTAGAATCATTTCGGATTAGACCAAATAGGAGTCTCCGATCGAGATGAAAGAAGATAGACAAGAAATCAAATACAAATAGAAAGACCTTTCTAGGAATTCTTTTTTTTTAATAACTTCTACAGTTCCGGTAGATTATAAATGAAAGAAAAAAAAAAGAATAGCAGCATAATAAGATCGATYTTAATATAAAAGGGGGGGATATGGCGAAATTGGTAGACGCTACGGACTTAATTGGATTGAGCCTTAGTATGGAAACTTACTAAGTGATAACTTTCAAATTCAGAGAAACCCTGGAATTTAAAATGGGCAATCCTGAGCCAAATCCTGTTTTCCAAAAACAAAACAAGGTTCATACATATACATAAAGACGGAATAAAAAAAAGGATAGGTGCAGAGACTCAATGGAAGCTGTTCTAACAAATGGAGTTGACTACTTTGCTGTGCATTAGTAAAATCTTTTCGTCTAAACTTTAGAAAGGCTAACTTTATATACATATGTATGTGTACTAAAATACTATCTCAAATAATTAATCGCAAATAATTAATGATGGCCTGAATCTGTATTTTTTTTTTAGTATTATTTCTATCTAATATTATTTATATCAAACTAATATTATTTATATCAAAATTGCAATAAAAAAAAAAAGAATTTTGTTTTGAACCGATTTCAAGTTGAAGAAAGAATCGAATATTAATTGATTAAATTATTCACTCCATAGTCTGATAAATAACTGATTAATTGGACGAGAATAAAGATAGAGTCCGATTATACATGTCAATATCGACAACAAGGAAATTTATAGTAAGAGGAAAATCCGTCGACTTTAAAAATCGTGAGGGTTCAAGTCCCTCTATCCCCAAAAAAAGGCCTGCTCGACTCCCTAATTATTTATCCTATTTTTTCTTTTCGTTAACGGTCAAAACAAAATTCATTAAAAATGCATTATCTTT